TTAAAAATAAGCTAAAGAAAGCTTTTGGGTTCATACCTCAAAAATAAAGGAAAAACCTTTTTTTTAAAAAAATAAAGTGCCTGAAAAAGGATTATTCTGATAGGATAAATAATGTAGAATTATCTACCTTTATTAACTTATTTTATATTTTATAGAATCAAACTATAACTAAAAGAATCAAAATCTAATGTGCATCTTACACTAAAATATATTATTTTTATAAATTGAATTTATATTTCAATATAAAGATTTATTCTTTATTTTTTAATTAATTTTACATATAATTCAAATAAAATATTTTTTATATTTAATATTTTTTTTAGAACATTAATTTCAATTTCTTCTAATTCTTGATTAGGATGCTGAATTGGTTTAGAAATTAACTTACTTAGATTTATCCCCCTTATTTCTAATGTAAATAATTTATTATCTTCAGAAGCATCTCTAAAATATTTTTTAATTCAATCTATTTCCTCTATTAATTTTTTATTTATTATTTTAATAATAATATATTCATTAAAAATTTATAATATAAATAATTTTATTATTTTATTAAATTTAACTTTATTAATAAAAATAGGATCAGTTCCTTTTCATTTTTGATTCCCTAATATTATCGAAGGATTATCTTGAATAAATTGTTTTATTATCATAACTTGACAAAAAATTGTTCCCATAATTTTATTATCTTATTGTTTTAATTTTAATTTTTTAATTTTTATTGTAATTATAAATGCCATAATTGGAGCTATTGGAGGTATTAATCAAACATCAATTCGTAAAATTTTAAGTTTTTCATCAATTAATAACTTAAGATGAATAATTATATCAATTATAATTAGAGAAAATTTATGAATAATTTATTTTATTATTTATTCTTTTATTACTTTTATATTGTGTTTTATTTTTTTTATTTACAATTTTTTTTATTTAAATCAATTTTTTTTTTTTAATTTGAAAATAATTATTAAATTAAATTTATTTATTAATTTTTTATCTTTAGGAGGGTTACCCCCATTTTTAGGATTTTTTCCTAAATGAATAGTTATTAATTTTTTAATTAACAATAATTTAATATTTATTAATTTTATTTTAATTATAATAAGATTAATTATATTATTTTTCTATATTCGAATAACTTATTCTTCTTTAATAATAAATTATTCTAAATTAAAATGATTAAAAATAAAAAATAAACAAAATTATAATTTTTGAATAAATTTTTATTTATCTTTTTCTTTATTGGGATTACCTATCAGAACTTTATTTTTTTTTTAAGGTTTTAAGTTAAATTAAACTAATAATCTTCAAAATTATAAATAAAGCAAATTTCTTTAAGCCTTAGATATTAAATTAATCAACTTAAAATTTGCAATTTTATATCATTTTTTGAATATAAGACTTTAATTAATAATAAAAGAGAAAAATCTCGTATATAAATTTACAATTTATCGCTTAATCTCAGCCATTTTATTTAAGCGAAAATGATTATTCTCAACAAATCATAAAGATATCGGTACATTATATTTTATTTTTGGAATTTGAGCTGGAATAATCGGAACTTCTTTAAGACTTTTAATTCGAGCAGAATTAGGAAATCCAGGATCTTTAATTGGAGATGATCAAATTTATAACACTATTGTTACCGCTCATGCTTTTATTATAATTTTTTTTATAGTAATACCTATTATAATTGGAGGATTTGGAAATTGACTAATTCCCCTAATATTAGGAGCTCCAGATATAGCATTCCCACGTATAAATAATATAAGATTTTGATTATTACCTCCATCTTTAATTCTTTTAATTTCAAGAAGTATTGTAGAAAAAGGAGCAGGAACAGGATGAACAGTATACCCCCCACTTTCATCTAATATTGCCCATGGAGGAAGATCTGTAGATTTAGCAATTTTTTCTTTGCATCTAGCAGGAATTTCTTCAATTCTTGGAGCTATTAACTTTATTACTACAATTATTAATATAAAAAATAGTGGAATATCTTTTGATCAAATGCCTTTATTTGTTTGAGCTGTAGGAATTACAGCTTTATTATTATTATTATCTTTACCTGTTTTAGCAGGAGCTATTACTATATTATTAACAGATCGTAATTTAAACACTTCTTTTTTTGACCCAGCAGGAGGGGGAGATCCTATTCTTTACCAACATTTATTTTGATTTTTTGGTCACCCTGAAGTTTATATTTTAATTTTACCTGGATTTGGAATAATTTCCCATATTATTTCACAAGAAAGAGGAAAAAAAGAAACTTTTGGTTGTTTAGGGATAATTTATGCAATAATAGCAATTGGATTATTAGGATTTGTAGTATGAGCTCATCATATATTTACAGTTGGAATAGATATTGATACCCGAGCATATTTTACTTCTGCTACAATAATTATTGCTGTCCCAACAGGAATTAAAATTTTTAGATGATTAGCTACTCTTCATGGAACCCAAATTAATTATAATGCTTCTATTTTATGAAGATTAGGATTTGTATTTTTATTTACAGTTGGGGGATTAACAGGAGTAATTTTATCAAATTCATCTATTGATGTATCATTACATGATACTTATTATGTGGTAGCTCATTTTCATTATGTATTATCCATAGGAGCAGTTTTTGCAATTATAGCTAGATTTGTTCACTGATACCCATTATTTACAGGTATAACTTTAAATCCATTTTTATTAAAAATTCAATTTTTAACAATATTTTTTGGAGTAAATTTAACATTTTTTCCACAACATTTTTTAGGATTAGCTGGTATACCTCGTCGTTACTCAGATTACCCAGATACTTATATTTTTTGAAATATTTTATCCTCAATTGGATCATATATTTCTTTATTATCTGTTATATTAATAATAATTATTATTTGAGAATCTTTAATTAAACAACGAATTATTTTATTTTCATTAAATATATCTTCTTCAATTGAATGATATCAAAAATTCCCACCTTCAGAACATTCATATAATGAACTTCCTATTTTAACAAATTTCTAATATGGCAGACTATATGTAATGGATTTAAACCCCATTTATAAAGGATAATCCTTTTTTTAGAAAATGGCAACATGATCAAATTTAAATTTACAAAATAGAGCATCTCCACTAATAGAACAAATTATTTTTTTTCATGATCATACTTTAATAATTTTAATTATAATTACTATTTTAGTAGGATATTTAATAATAAAATTATTATTTAATAAATTTATTAATCGATTTTTATTAGAAGGTCAAATAATTGAATTAATTTGAACTATTTTACCAGCTATTACATTAATTTTTATTGCTTTACCCTCCCTTCGATTGCTATACTTACTAGATGAATTAAATAATCCTATTATTACTTTAAAATCAATCGGTCATCAATGATATTGAACTTACGAATATTCTGATTTAAACAATATTCAATTTGATTCTTATATAATTCCTTCTAATGATTTAGAACTTAATAATTTTCGATTATTAGATGTTGATAATCGAGTAATTCTGCCAATAAATAATCAAATTCGTATTATAGTAACAGCTACTGATGTAATTCATTCTTGAACTATCCCTTCCTTAGGAGTAAAAATTGATGCTAATCCTGGACGATTAAATCAAACAAATTTTTTTTTAAACCGACCAGGATTATTTTTTGGTCAATGTTCAGAAATTTGCGGAGCCAATCATAGTTTTATACCAATTGTAATTGAAAGAATTTCTATAAAAAAATTTATTAATTGATTTAAAAATTATTCTTCATTAGATGACTGAAAGCAAGTACTGGTCTCTTAAACCATTTTATAGTAAATTAGCATTTACTTCTAATGAAAGAATTAGTTAAATTTATAACATAAATATGTCAAATTTAAATTATTATATCATAATATTCTTTTATTCCTCAAATAATACCTATAAATTGAATTTTTTTTTTTTTTTTTTTTTTATTTATTTTTCTTTTATTTAATATTTTTAATTATTATATTTACCCCAAAAAAAATTTAATTAAATCTAATAAAAAATTATATAATAATAATAATTTAATTTGAAAATGATAAATAATTTATTTTCTATTTTTGACCCATCAACTAATTTATTTAATATTTCTTTTAATTGATTAAGAACAATTTTAGGATTAATATTTATACCTTATTATTTTTGATTACTTCCTAATCGATTTATTTTTTTATGAAATTTTATTATTAATAAACTTCATAATGAATTTAAAAATTTATTAAATATTAATAAAAATATAGGTTCAACTTTTATTTTTATTTCATTATTTTTATTTATTTTATTTAATAATTTTTTAGGAATTTTTCCATATATTTTTACAAGAACAAGTCATTTAACATTAACCTTATCAATTTCCTTAACAATTTGATTAAGATTTATATTTTTTGGATGAATTAATAACACTCAAAATATATTTAGTCATTTAATCCCTCAAGGAACTCCATGAATTTTAATACCTTTTATAGTAATAATTGAAACAATTAGTAATATTATTCGACCGGGAACTTTAGCCATTCGACTAACTGCAAATATAATTGCAGGTCATTTATTAATAACTTTATTAGGAAATACAGGACCTAATTTTTCAACTATATTAATTTTTATTTTAATTATCATTCAAATTTTATTACTAATTCTAGAAACTGCAGTCTCTATTATTCAATCATATGTAATTGCAGTATTAAGAACTTTATATTCTAGAGAAGTTAATTAATTAATTTTATTTTAATGACAAAATTAAATAGAAATCACCCCTATCATTTGGTAGATTATAGACCTTGACCTTTAACAGGAGCCATTGGAGTTTTAACTTTAGTAACTGGCTTAACTAAATGATTTCATAATTTTAATATAAATTTATTAATTTTAGGATATATTATTACTTTATTAACAATATACCAATGATGACGAGATATTTGTCGTGAAGGTACTTTTCAAGGAAAACACACTATTTTAGTATCTAAAGGATTACGATGAGGAATAATTTTATTTATTATCTCAGAAATTTTTTTTTTTTTAAGATTTTTTTGATCTTTTTTTCATAGAAGATTAGCCCCTAATATTGAAATTGGACTTATATGACCTCCTCAAAGAATCATTCCTTTTAATCCATTCCAAATTCCATTATTAAATACTATTATTTTAATTTCTTCAGGAGTTACTGTAACATGATCTCATCATGCTTTAATAGAAAGAAATTTTAATCAAACTTTACAAGGTTTATTTTTAACAATTATTTTAGGAATTTACTTTTCTATTCTCCAAGCATATGAATATATTGAAGCCCCTTTTACAATTTCAGATAGAGTATATGGATCTACTTTTTTTTTAGCTACAGGTTTCCATGGACTTCATGTAATTATTGGAACAATATTTTTATTAATTTGTTTAATACGTCATATAAAAAATCATTTTTCAATAAACCATCATTTTGGATTTGAAGCAGCAGCATGATATTGACATTTTGTAGATGTTGTATGATTATTTTTATATATTAGAATTTATTGATGAGGTTATTAATTATTTATATAATATAATAAAAGTATATTTGATTTCCAATCAAAAAGTTTAAAAATTTTAATATAAATAATATTAATTATTTCATCATCTTTAATTATTATATTTATTTCCAATATTATAATATTTTTATCAATTTTACTTTCAAAAAAAAATAATAATGATCGAGAAAAAAATTCCCCTTTTGAATGTGGATTTGATCCAAAATCTTCTTCTCGAATTCCATTTTCATTACATTTTTTTTTAATTACAGTAATTTTTTTAATTTTTGATGTAGAAATTGCTTTAATTTTTCCTATAATTGTAAATTATAAACTAGTTAATCATATTTTATGAACTAAAATTAGATTTTTTTTTTTAATAATTCTTCTTTTAGGATTATACCATGAATGAAATCAAAATATACTTAATTGAACTAATTAGGAATATAGTTTATTCAAAACATTTGATTTGCATTCAAAAAAAATTACTTTTAATTAATTATTCTTAAATAAGAAGCAATATATGCATTTAATTTCGACTTAAAAAAAAGAGTAAATTAACTACTCCTTATTTACCTTAATTGAAACCAAATAGAGGTATATCACTGTTAATGATAAAATTGAATTTATTATTCCAATTAAGAAATATATTTAAATAAAGCTGCTAACTTTATTTTTAGTGGTTAAATTCCATTAATATTTCTAATCAATATATTAATTTATATAGTTTAATAAAACATTACATTTTCACTGTAAAGATAAAATTTTTATTTTTATAAATATTTAAAGATTTTTTTTAATCTCCTTAATATCTTCAATATTACACTCTATTTATAAGCTATTTAAATTAAAATAATAATAATAAAATTACTATTATTATTGTTAAAAATAATCAAAAAATAAATCTAAATAAATAAATTTTAAAATTATTTAAATGGAAAAATTGATAAATAACAGAATATTTTTTAATAATATTATATAACCCCTGCCCTCTATAATATTCTCTTCATCCTAAATCAATATTTTTATTTAAATCATTTCTTAACTTTAAAATATAATAATTTAATCCATAAGTTGATAAATTAGGTATAAATCATATTAAAGTTAAATAATTTCTTAATTTATATCTTAATTTAAATTTATTTAAAGAATTAATTTTTATATTTCTAATAATATAACCTAATAATCTCCCAATTAATGTTACATATAAAACTATTAATTTTATATTAAAAGTTAAATAAATTATATAAGGATTTAAAAAAATTATTCAACTTAATATTCTACCTCTTAATAATCTTATAATTAAAAGAATAAATATACTATTTAATATAATATAATCTTCATCAAAAAAATTATATAAAGGTATAAAATTAAAATTATTAATTATTGTATAAAATAATAAACGTATAGTATAAAATATTGTTAAACCAGTAGATAAATAATATAATAAATAAATTATTATATTTAAATTTCTTAATCTTAATATTTCTAAAATTAAATCTTTTGAATAAAACCCAGATAAAAAAGGAATCCCACATAAGGATAAATTTGAAATATTTAAACATAAAGAAGTTAAAGGAATAAAATTTCTAATTGAACCTATAAATCGAATATCTTGAATCTCTATTATTATATGAATAATTACACCCGCACATATAAATAATAAAGCTTTAAATATAGCATGAGTCAAAAGATGAAAAAAAGCTAAATTTGAAAATCCTATTCTTAAAATTCTTATTATTAAACCTAATTGTCTTAAAGTTGATAAAGCAATAATTTTTTTTAAATCAAATTCATAATTAGCAGAAATTCCAGCTATAAATATTGTTAAACCAGATATAATTAATAAAATTTTAAAAAATAATCTATTAATTAATAAATCATTAAATCGAATTAATAAATATACTCCCGCAGTTACTAATGTTGAAGAATGTACTAAAGCTGAAACGGGAGTTGGAGCTGCTATAGCAGCTGGTAATCAAGATCTAAAAGGAATTTGAGCTCTTTTAGTTATAGCAGAAATTATAATTAATAAACTAATTAATTTTATTCTATAATCATTTTTTATTATTTCTAAATAAAAAATATAATTTCATCTTCCATAATTTATTATTCAAGCAATAGATATTAAAATAAAAACGTCCCCAATACGATTAGATAAAACTGTTAATATTCCTGCATTAAATGATTTTATATTTTGATAAAAAATAACTAAACAATAAGATACTAATCCTAACCCATCTCAACCCAATAAAATTCTAATTAAATTAGGACTAATAATCAATATAATTATAGAAAAAACAAATAATAATACTAAAAAAATAAAACGAAGTAAATTTTTTTCTATTATTATATAACTTTTTCTATAATAAATTACTACTGAAGAAATTAATAAAACAAATCTTATAAATAATAATGAAATCCAATCTAATAAAATTGATATTACTAATATTATTGATCTAAAAGAAATAATTTCTCATTCTAAAAAAATTACTAATTCATTTATAAAAAAATATAAGCCAAATATAAATCTCAATAAACTTAACATAAATAAAAAAAAAAAACTTAAAAAACAAATTATATTTTTAATTATTTAAAGTAATTAAATTACATTTTTGACTCCACAAATCAATATTTTTTATTAAATTATTTAAATAAAATCAAATTATTAAATAATCAATTTTTATAATAACAATATTTAAAGGTAATCAATGTAATATTAATATTAAATATTCTCGAGAAACTCCAGTATAAAATCTATAAATTCCAATAAATAATTTTCCATGTTGAGTAAAAGAATATAAATATAATCTATATCCAGCTCTAAAAAAAGAAATTAATATAAGTATCAATATAGTAAATATTGATCAAGACAATAATCTATTAATTAATCTAATTTCCCCAACTAAATTTAATGAGGGGGGAAAAGACATATTTGAAGATAATAATAAAAATCATCATATTCTTATTGAAGGTATATAATTTATTATTCCTTTATTAATATATAATCTTCGTCTATTTAAACGTTCATAATTAATATTAGCTAAACAAAATATTCCTGAAGAACATAATCCATGTCCAATTATTATAACATAAGAACCTAAAAATCCTCAATAATTTAAAGTTATAATTCCTCCAATTACTATTCTTATATGAGCAACAGAAGAATAAGCAATTAAAGATTTAATATCAATTTGACAAAAACATTTTATTCTAATATAAAACCCCCCAATTATTCTAATAACTACTCAAATAAAACTTATTTTTATATTAATTTCCTGAAGAAAAATTAATACTCGATATAACCCATAACCACCTAATTTTAATATAATCCCAGCTAAAATTATTGAACCAGAAACTGGAGCCTCAACATGAGCTTTTGGTAATCATAAATGAACAAAATATATTGGCATTTTAACTAAAAAAGCCATAATTATTCTAACATATAAAAAAAATAAATTCAAATTAAAAAATTTTAATATATATATATTTAAATTATTAAATTTTATAAAAATAAAAAAAATTCCTATTAATATAGGTAAAGAAACCATTAAAGTATAAAATAATAAATATAATCCAGCTTGAATACGCTCAGGTTGATATCCCCATCCCATAATTAATAATAAAATAGGAATTAATCTCCCCTCAAAAAAAAAATAAAATATAAATATATTAGTAACTCTAAAAGTTATATATAACATAATTAATAAAAATATAATTATAAAAATAAAAAAATGATAATAAAATTTTAATTTATATAAATTCTCTCTTGCTATAATTATTAATGAACAAATTCAAATGCTTAATAAAATTAATCCATAAGATAAAATATCACAACCAAATATATATCTTAAACTAAATAAAAATTCATTATTAACCATTATTGTTATTATTATTAAAAATAAAAAAAATAATAATATTTGAACCAATCAAAATATTTTATTTAAAAAACATAAAGGAATTATAAATATTATTATTATTAAAAATTTAATCATATTATTATTATTATTACTACTATTATTATTATTATTATTATTTATAATAAATTAAAACTTTGAAAATAATCATTCCCATGAGTTCGAATTATTGAAACTAAAATAGATAATCCTAAAGCCCCCTCACAAACAGAAAAAACCAAAAATACTATTAATATATATATATTAAAAAAAAATAAATTTAATATAATTAATATAAAAAAAAAAATTCTTAAAACAATAAATTCCAATCTTAATAAAACAATCATTAAATGTTTATATTTTGAAACAAAAATTATATTTCCCATAATAAACATAAAAAAAATTAAAATTATTATATTTAATATTATCATTAATATGTTTTTATAGTTTAAAAAAAACATTGGTCTTGTAAATCAAAATTAAGAAATATCTTTAAAAATATCAAAGAAAAAATATTTTTTATCTATAATCTCCAAAATTATAATTTTTTATTAAACTATTCTTTGATATAAAAATTTTTTTATTTATAACTATAATTTCAATTTCTATCATTATATATTTTCTTAATAATCCTCTTTCAATGGGAATAATAATCTTGATTCAAACACTTTTAACATGCTTATTTAGAGGAATAATTATTAATACTTATTGATTTTCTTATATTTTATTTTTAACATTCTTAGGGGGATTACTAGTTTTATTTATTTATGTTACAAGAATCGCTTCAAATGAATTATTTTTTTACTCTAATAATAAAATAATAATATTTTTTACATTAATTTTATTTAATTTTATTATTAATTTATTATATATAAATAATATTTCATGAATAAATTTTAATTTTAATGAGGAAATAACAATTTTTTTTAAAAATTTTAATTATTTTAATAATGAAAATAAAATCGATTTATCTAAAATATATAATAATCAAAATTTTATATTAATATTAATAATAATCATTTATTTATTTATTACTTTGCTATCAGTAATTAAAATTACCAATATTTTTTATGGACCTTTACGATCTAATTTATTTTAACTAATGAAAAATTTTAATTTTTTACCAATTCGTAAAATTCATCCAATTTTAAAAATAATTAATCATTCATTAATTGATTTACCTACTCCATCAAATATTTCATCAATATGAAATTTTGGATCTTTATTAGGAATATGTTTAATATTACAAATTATTACCGGACTATTTTTAACTATATACTATTCAGCTAATATCGAATTAGCTTTCTACAGAGTAAACTACATTTGCCGAAATGTTAACTATGGTTGACTTATTCGAACTCTTCATGCTAATGGAGCATCTTTTTTTTTTATTTGTATTTATTTTCATATTGGACGAGGAATTTATTATGAATCATTTAATTTTAAATATACTTGAATTGTAGGAGTATTAATTTTATTTTTACTTATAGCTACAGCTTTTATAGGATATGTTTTACCTTGAGGACAAATATCATTTTGAGGAGCTACAGTTATTACTAATTTATTATCAGCAATTCCATACTTAGGAACAACTTTAGTTAATTGAATTTGAGGGGGATTTGCAATTGATAATGCTACCTTAACACGATTTTATACTTTTCATTTTTTACTTCCTTTTATTATTATTATAACAGTAATAATTCATTTAATTTTTTTACATCAAACAGGATCTAATAATCCATTAGGTATTAATAGAAATTTAGATAAAATTCCATTTCATCCATTTTTTTTAATAAAAGATTTAATTGGATTTATTATTATAATATTTTTTTTAATTTTATTAACTTTAATTAATCCATATTTATTAGGAGATCCAGATAATTTTATTCCAGCAAATCCTTTAGTAACTCCAGTTCATATTCAACCTGAATGATATTTTTTATTTGCTTATGCTATTTTACGATCCATTCCAAATAAATTAGGGGGAGTAATTGCTTTATTAATATCTATTGCAATTTTATTAATTTTACCATTTACTTTCAATAAAAAAATTCAAGGAATTCAATTTTACCCAATTAATCAATTTTTTTTTTGATTTATAATCTCAACAGTAATTTTATTAACATGAATTGGAGCACGACCAGTTGAAGAACCTTATATTATTACAGGACAAATTTTTACTTTTATTTATTTTTTTTATTACTTATTTAATCCATTTTTAAATAAAATTTGAGATTATATTATTTTTAAAAATTAAATTAATGAGCTTGTATTAAGCATTTGTTTTGAAAACTTAAGAAAGAATATAAATTCTATTAATTTTATACTAAAATAAATTATATTACTAAAAAGGTAATACAATAAAAATTTTATAACCTAAATAAAATATTAAATAATTTAAAGAAATAGGTAAATATCTTTTTCATGATAAATATATCAATTTATCATAACGATACCGAGGTAATGTACCTCGAACTCAAATAAAAAAAAAAGATAAAAATCATAACTTTAAATAAAAAAATAAATCTAATCTATACCCCCCTAAATAAAATAAAATAAATAATATTCTTATAAATATAATTCTAGAATATTCTGCTAAAAAAATTAAAGCAAATCCTCCTCTTCTATACTCAATATTAAATCCTGAAACTAATTCTCTTTCACCCTCAGCAAAATCAAAAGGAGTACGATTTGTTTCAGCTAATATCGATGATAATATACATAATGATAAAGGAATTATTAAAAATATAAATCAAATATTTATTTGATAATATTTTAAACTTATTAAATTAAAATCCATAATTATTAAAATTCCTGATATTATAATTAAGGATAATCTAACTTCATATGAAATAGTTTGAGCAACTGATCGCAAACCCCCCAATAAAGAATAATTTGAATTAGAAGATCATCCAGAAATTATAACTGTATAAACACCTAATCTTGTACAACAAAAAAAAAATAAAATACCTAAATTAAATCTAATAAAATTAAAATAATAAGGAATTAATATTCAAATAACTAAAGATAACAAAAATCCAAAAACAGGAGAAAAATAATATCTTAAATAATTTGAATATATGGGATAAGTTTGCTCTTTTGTAAATAACTTAATAGCATCAGAAAACGGCTGTAAAATTCCTATATATCCTACTTTATTAGGACCTTTACGAATTTGAATATATCCTAAAACTTTTCGTTCTAATAAAACTATATAAGCAACTCTAATTAAAACTCCTAAAATTAATATTATTAAACCAGTAAAAATTCTAATATAATCTATTATAATCATATACTACTTATATAATTTTATTATATATTTATGATTTCTAAAATCAATACACTTATTCTGCCAAAATAGTTTATTTATCAATAAATTATTAAAATTCTAATATTTTATAAAACTATTTTTAATAATTGATCCTTTCGTACTAAATTATTATATTTTTAAAAAGATAGAAACCAACCTGGCTCACACCGGTTTGAACTCAGATCATGTAAGATTTTAATGATCGAACAGATCAAAATTTTAAACTTTTGCATTTAAATTTTATCTTAATCCAACATCGAGGTCGCAAACTTTTTTTCCTATTTGGACTAAAAAAAAAAATTACGCTGTTATCCCTAAGGTAATTTAATCTTTTAATCATAAATTATGGATCATATAATCAAATATTATTGTTCCTTATTAAAAAAAGTTATTTTTATTTTTTTATCACCCCAACAAAATAAATAAAATAATTTTAATTAAAATTTTATATAAAATAAAATTTATTATATTTATAAAACTCTATAGGGTCTTCTCGTCTTTTTTAATCATTTTAACTTTTTAAATAAAAAATTAAATTTTATTTAATCAATCAGAGACAGTTTATATCTTATCAAATCATTCATACAAGTCTTCAATTAAAAGACTAATGATTATGCTACCTTTGTACAGTCAATATACTGCAGCCCTTTAATAATTTATCAGTGGGCAGACTAGACTTTAAATTATAATCAAAAAGACATGTTTTTGATAAACAGGTAAATATATATATTTGCCAAATTCCTTTAATTAAATTAATTTTTATAAAAATTTTATAAAATTTATAAATATACTAATTTTATCATATTATAATAAAATATATAATTTATTTTATTTTTTTTATTTATAAAATTAAATAAATTTAAAATTTTATTTTTAATTAAAATTATTTATAAAAAATTAAAATTTATTAAAAATGTAAATTATAATATTTTTAATTAAAAATTTTAATTTATTATAAAAATTTATTTTAAAGCTTATCCCTTAAAATATTTATTTTTTTATTTTAAAAATTGATTAATTAATTTTTAAATTAATAAAAAAATTAAATTAAATTTAGTTCTAAAAAAACTAGATATATTTAAAAACGATTAACATTTCATTTCAAATTAATTATTAAAAATATTTTTTCAACAATAATTTTATTAATTAATTAACTCTTTTAAATTCGAGAATAATATCATTTATATTTTATTATTAATAAACTCTGATACACAAGATACATTAAATTAAAATTACTTTTAAATAATTTATTTATTATAAAATTTTTCAAAATTCTTTCACAATACTAATTTATTATAAAATTTTTTATTATTTCTTTTTTAATACTTTAACCCCCCATTAAAATATTTAAAAATTATTTTTATTAATTTTACTTTTATTAATTTTATTTTTTCAAATTAATTGATTTAAACAATTTTCTTTTCAATGTAAATGAAATACTTTATAAGCTTTAATTTGTTCTTTCTAAGAACACTTTCCAGTACCCTTACTTTGTTACGACTTATTTCAATTTATATATGAAAGCGACGGGCAATATGTACATAATTTAATTTTTAATCATTATAATAAATTAAATATAATTACATTTAAATCCAATTTCATTTAAATTTTTCAATTTAAAATTCAAATAAATAATTTTATTGTAATCCATTATATTCTTAATTATAAACTGCATCTTGATCTGATTTAATTTTTTTTTTATAAAAATTAAAATATTATAATTTTTTAAAAATATTTTTTTAACAACGATATACAAATTTAAATTAAAATTAAGTAAATTTATTCGTGGATTATCAATTATTAAACAGATTCCTCTAAATAAACTAAATTACCGCCATTTTATTTAAGTTTCAATAAATAATTAATTACTATTTTAGTATTTTAATTTAAATTTTTATAATAGGGTATCTAATCCTAGTTTTTTATAAAATTTTTTAAAATCAATTTTTTATTAATTTTATTTTTAAATTAAAATTTCACTTAATAATTTATATAAAAAAATTTTTTATATAAATATATATATATATACAAAAATTTTATTAATTACTAATAAATTTTATTTTATTTTTTGTATAACCGCAACTGCTGGCACAAAATTTGTTAATAATTTAAATATAACTAAATATTAATTTCTTAAATAATTTAAAATTAATTACTAAATAATTTATTATTATTATTATTTAAATAATAATAATTTAATACTAAAATTTATATGTAAAATTAATTAAAAATAAAATTATTAAATTATTTAATAATAATATTAATATAATATTTATATATTTATATAAATAAAAATTAAAATTTAAATTAAATTTTTAATTTAATAAAATAATTATTATAATTTATTAAAAATTTAATATTCTTTTCTAATTTTAATTCCAATATTAATTTAAAGAAAAGGTTGTAATTTTATTTTTTCAAAATAAAATTACATATTATATTTTATATGTTCATTTAAATAAAATTAAATTAATATAATAATATTATTTATTCTATTTTTAATAAAAATTAATAAATAATAATATTAATAATAATATTAATATAATATTTATATATTTATATATAAATATATATATATATATATATATATATATATTTAAACCAATAAAAATAAATTTACATAAAAAAAAA